AAAAATATTAAGCATAACAAAGATTTTTTTCTTGAAGATAATTGTATTTTGATTGAATTATTGATATCTTATTGATATAAGGCAAAAAATAATGAAGAAAGTAAAGTAGACCAAAAAATCCTTTCAACCCACTCACCCAATCAAAAGCCTTCAATTCTAAAAAGAGAATATAAGAAATCATACGTTTATACAATACAATATCTTAATTAAATTATATGTAATGATCAATCAAGTCCAGTTTAATTCTATATTATATCTACACCTAGCAAAATCCTATCAACAATATAGTGCATAGATATGTATTTGCATTGGAATTGACGAATAACCAACACTCATATTAGTGTTTATTAGTGCAGAATTAAAATTTAAATGGGGCGTGGCCAAGTGGTAAGGCAACGGGTTTTGGTCCCGCTATTCGGAGGTTCGAATCCTTCCGTCCCAGAGCACCCATTATATCCGGAAAACTCTTGCTTTTTTGAACAAGACTCTATTTACGATCTTTAATTTGAATTTAAGAGTGGAGTAGTGGCTAGAATATGATTCTTGTTTATTATTTTTACTTATTCTTCTCGGATTCAGAGAAGACTATTTTTTCTCAAACTGAATTGCGTTCGAATGAGACAGAGATGTAACTTAATCTACTTAATCTAGTTGTTTTGTTATCTAGGTCAGATGGGAACATAGACCCCACACCACACTAGTTTTAATAAACTAGTTTTAATAAAAAAAGTTGGACAGACTCTCATTGTATGCCTATGCCCATCCCTCTGCTATTCCTATTGAAGTTAATTTAGGTACCATATCCTATATATTTTCGTTTTAATATTTAATTTAAATACATATATATGTATCCATCTGAATCGCATTAACAAAAACAAACGATCAAGTAAATTACATATGTAACAGATCTGTTTTCTTTGCACCGAGTTTTTTGGCATTTTTTGTTTGGGTCTAAGAGTTCTATAAATTGTTGTAAAATTTGAGGCGAGGGATTATTCATACATTCTATTAAATTTTTTAATTTTATTTTTTTGGGGGGTCTAGAAAGGTTACAGAAAACTTATGGAACCTCAAGTTAAATACAATGCAGGGTATGTATTGTTTTGTTAGCATTCTATTTGCGTAACAACGGCCTTTGTTTGTATTTTGTGAAAAAAAAAAACTTATGATCACTTAAATTGGAATCGTCAATTATAGAATATCCGGGATTAAATTACTTGCAGTGACAGTTCTTCCATTTATTTGATAACTATGGGATTAAAAAATTAGTGCTGAGACGTTTTCAGAAACTAACTACCCATTCATATCTATTTCTATTATAGATATAGAAGGACAAAAGTATAGATTTATTATTATTTAGCGATCGAACTAATGACTATTCACGATTCCATAATTGAATCAATTAAATACTAGTTCCAAACTAGAGGAATGTTATGGTAAAACTTCGTTTGAAACGATGTGGTAGAAAGCAACGTGCGACTTGAAGGACATGATCAGCTGTGGATGTAATAATCCACCATTTTATTATGAATAAAAGTGCTCTTGACTCGACATCCTTTGTTCTGCTCGACTAGAACCCATCAGTTTTTTCTTGGGTTGTAATGTAAAAAAGGGGTAATTATAGTTACATGATGGAGCTCGAGTAGAAAGTATTGATTCATTTCTCAAGGGTAAGGGTCTAGGGTTAGTGTCAATTAATAAGTTTGAACAACTTCGTAAATATAGCTTCTATATAGAAATTGAAAGGATTCAATTTGAGAAAGTTTCAAATCTAAATCTAAAATAAAAGTCAGATTTGTTGGACTTGGTAAAACCTTTTCAATCAAAAGTGGAACACGCGTGAATCAACCGTTCTGATGATTCTTTGATAGAAAGAAATCACAAAAAAGGTATGTTGCTGCCATTTTGAAAGGATTAAGGATCACCGAAGTAATGTCTAAACCCAATGATTCAAACAAAAGATAAAGGATCCTGGAACAAGGAAACACCATTTTTCATTGTCTCAACAAAGAATAAAACAGATTCTAAACGAGACAAGAAGGGGGCTAGAGACCACTCAAAAAATGAAATAGCTTCGGGATTGTGAGCTATTTGATAGTTATCCCACTTGAGTTATGAGTACAATTTTTTGTTTTACATTTCTAAACGAAAAAAATTAAAATCTTTAATCATAGTCTAATTGATTTGATGATTTTATGGATCTATTTGCCATTATAATTTTATACATAGACATAACTTTTTCTCGAGCCGTACGAGGAGAAAACTTCTTATACGTTTCTAGGGGGGGTATTTTCATCTATCCCAATGAGCCGTCTATCGAATCGTTGCAATTGATGTTCGATCCCGAAGAGAGGGGAGAGATCTCCGGAAAGTTGGTTTTTATGATCCGATAAAGAATCAAACTTATTCAAATGTTCCTGCTATTCTATATTTCCTTGAAAAAGGCGCTCAACCTACAGGAACTGTTCATGATATTTCAAAGAAGGCAGAGGTTTTTACGGAACTTCCTTTTAATAATTTAATAAAACAAAATGAAAATAATGAAATACAAAGAGTATAAGCTTTTCTCTACTTCTCTACTATGCTCCGCCTTTGCGTATTGTTCCCATAGAATCCCCTGTTATAGTGGTATTGGTATATAACGACAAAAAGAGAAGGTGGATATTCCCAAAAGCGAGGGACTAGATGAAGAAATTGGATCTCGAAATATCAAATTATGACATTATCTGCAATCGACTGGTTTTCGTTGGAACTCTACTAACAAATAATAATAACCACGAAATCAAACTTGCTTATTCGCTCAACTTATATTGATTGAATAACTCGGATTTTTTTTACTACTTTTTTATTCCTTGATCTACTATCTACACCTTTTTGCATCTATGTAGTGCCAATCCAACACCAGTCCTTAGAGTTAATATTTAATTTATTTTATTTCCGTTTTCACCACTGTATTCTTTTCGTAACATTTATATTGACAACAGTGTATCAAACAAATATAATTTGATCGTGTATAAGTATAAATCTTTTCGTGCCATAGGTTCGGTTTTTTATTTTACTTCATTCAATTGATGGGTTCGTTGAATTCACTGTGATACAATAATTTTTTATTGGAGTGAAAAAAAAAAAAGAAAGGGAGGTTGATCCATTTGTACATTTATATCTATTCTAATTATATTTAAATTTAGTATATTTGCATCTGATCTCTTCATTTTTATGTTCAGTTCAGAAGCGATTTAAAATTGAGATTTCTTTTTTTATTCTTAGTTTAAAATGGTTTGGTTGTAGCATGGCACTCAAATTTAGTTCTATTTTTTTACTGTATTGACATTTACACATCCTAATTGTTTTTAGGTTTTTGGGTTGCTAACTCAACGGTAGAGTACTCGGCTTTTAAGTGCGGCTAGTATCGTTTACACATTTGGATGAAGCAAGGGATTCGTCCATACCATCGGTAGAGTTTGTAAGACCACGACTGATCCTGAAAGGGAATGAATGGAAAAAATAGCATGTCGTAGCAATAGATAATTCTGAGAATATTGCATTCTTACCGGCTCGGTACAAAGACTTGTTTGAAGGCTTGGATCGGGGCGGAACAAAATGAATTAAAAGTTGGGTCGAGTGAATAAATGGATAGAGCCCTATGGCTCTAATTATAGGGAAACAAAAAAGCAACCGGCTTCTGTTCTTAACTTTGAATGATTACCCGATCTAATTAGATAGACGTTAAAAATGGATTAGTGCCTGATGCGGGAACGGCTTCTCCTATGAGTGGATTATCCTTTTTTTTAATGAATCCTAACTATGTCGCTATTCTCCATTATGCATTTTATGCATTGGAGAGGAATGTGTAGAAGAAGCAGTATATTGATAAAGATAATTCTTTCCAAAATCAAAAGAGCGATTGGGTTTAAAAAATAAAAGATTTCTAACCATCTTGTTATCCTATAACGAACATAAACCTATTAGACGAAAAAAAAAGAGGATAGAGAGTCCGTTGATGAGCTTACCTGTCTCCGAGGTATATATTATTTTATTATTATACTACCTTGTTTTGACCGTATCGCACTATGTATCATTTGATAATCCAAGAAGTATCTTATGCCTATCTTTGGTTCAAATCGAATTTCAAATGGGGGAATTTCAACGATATTTTGAACTCGATAAATTTTTGAAACAGGACTTCCTATATCCGCTTATCTTTCAAGAGTATATTTATGCACTGGCTCATGATCATGTTTTAAATAGATTCATTTTGGTGGATAATTTTGGTTATGATAATAAATCCAGTTCACTAATGGTGAAACGTTTAATTACTCGAATGTCTCAACAGAATCCTTTGCTTATTTCTGCTAATGATTCAAACCAAAACCAATTGTTGGGGCATAACAAAAATTTATATTCGCAAATGATATCAGAGGGATTTACAGTTATTGGGGAAATTCCCTTTTCCCTAAGATTAGTATCTTCCTTAGAAAGGAAAGAAGAAATAGGCCAATCTCAAAATTTACGATCAATTCATTCACTATTTCCGTTTTTAGAAGACAATTTTGTACATTTAAATTATGTGTCAGATATACTAATACCCTACCCCATCCATCTAGAAATCGTTGTTCAAACTCTTCGCTCCTGGTTGAAAGACGCCTCTTTTTTCCATTTATTACGCTTCCTTCTCTATGAGTATCAGAATTGGAATAGTCTTATTACTCCAACTCCAAAGAAATCAAGTTCTATTGTTTCAAAAAAGAATCAAAGATTATTCTTGTTTCTATATAATTCTTATGTATGTGAATACGAATCCATCTTTATTTTTCTTTGTAACCAATTTTATCATTTACGATCAACATCTTCTGAAACTCTTTTTGAACGCATTTTTTTCTATGGAAAAATAAAAGCTCTTGTAGAAGTCGGTTCTAATGATTTTCCGCCCGTCCGATGGTTGTTCAAAGATCCTTTCATACATTATGTTAGGTATCAAGGAAAATCAATTCTGGCATCAA